CCGGCTCCAGGGGACTTTACTTGACCCATTCTCCAGTCTCCCGCACTGCTCAAGTAAGTGTGCGACTCCGTATGAGGACCTCCTTCCCTTCTGCCCACTCTCCGTTCACACGGTTCTCAAAGCAGAGGAGGAAGGTTGGGCAGGAGGTACCACGAGCCCTCTGTCCCACACATCTATCCAGAAGCAAGTGTAGTTCACCGGTTCCACCGAATGCTCCTAATCTCTCGGCAAAGATCGTGTGAGTGTGCAGTTATGCTTCGGATGCTTCGCCATAGAATAGATCGACCCAGTTCCCTTTTCTTTTCCGGTGCACTCGCTTTATATCTCCGATACACAAGGAAGGACGCGGTGGGAAGGAAGCAGCCCTAGCCTCTGTCCGGCCGATCATTCCGCTGGCATCTCGCATTCACGCCCCCCTTTGACTGCCGCTCGGGGATGTAGTTGTAGATACATTAGTCTTAGTGGGTCGTTGGCTCCACTTGTTATCTCCTTCTACGACATGCTGTTGTCGTCGCCATATTCCATATGTCACTTAGTCATCTCTGCCTCGCTGCGGGTCAGCACCTCCGAAAGAAACGGAGGACTTCATTCAGTGACCCCGCGATCGCCCTCTAAACGATCAGAATAAGGTAAAGCTTGAAGATAAGTTTTGTACTCTATTAATTTCTCAGTCCCTCTAGTCGGGTGGGCGCCGGCCGGTCTTTCGACCAGATCCCCCTAAAAACCGCACGTGCGGGTCTCCCCGCATGCGGCTCACGCCATTCGAGGTGGCCCAGTCCAGCATTCATTCGCAAATCCTGTAGTGAAATTGAGACTGCTCGATCTCGGAAACTAATTCGCGTGTAGGCAGCGCTGTCTGTCGTACCGTTGACTCTATTCATATAATTTGCTTTCTTACATTTTTTATTTTATAGAAGCTCGCCCCCTATTTTTCCAAGAATTCATGCACTTCCCTTTACTCCATAGGGCCTTCTCTAATAGGGAAAAGCCCTCCATTTTCGTCAAATGACCCGGCCTCCCCTGGCGCTTCCACCATCCGGGCCCCCTTTCTTCCCTATGCTCCCCCGGCGCGGGCCTACCACGCTTCGCGCCTGCGGCGTTTTCGCCAGACGGCCTTTGCCAGTAGTGCCATCCTCCCCGCTGGCTGTATAGGCGGGTTGTCCCTCGCTGCTGCGTTCTGTTAGGCTATGGATTACAGGAACAAATGTAATTGAATGGAACAGCAGGCGGGTTACACGTTCCACTGTGCCGAGATGTGAGGTGCAGGTGGTGATGATCACCCCGGGGTATGCGCTAGCGCCCTTGACAGGCACTCCAGAACCCGCCAACGCTCGTGAAAACCCGGGTCGGCCGGCCCTCCATTCGTCCGGCCGGAGGTGTGGATAACGAGGCCACCTTCACAACCTTCTCCCTTCTGTCCCTATGTTGTAGTAAGGTGGGGTGGTTCGCTTGAGTTGCTCAACCGCCCCTTAGCCTGGTGCTCATGACGCGCTACGGAACCTCCACCGTGCCGGGGGACCAAGCAGGGCATAGCTAGCGGCATAGGAGCCGACTCGGCATCAGCGGCTTCGTGCCGCACTGGAGTGATCCAATATGTGGTTCCGCACGTTCCACCACTTCTCCGTTCATTTCCAATACTAATCGTGAAACACCATGAGCAGCAGGATGTTGAGGTCCGAAATTCGAAGTGAAATTTTTGATTTGCTCGTTCCTAGTCGTCATGGGAAAGAAAGGCAGAAATAATAAAGAGATTATTCCCTTAGAGCTTGTCCAATACCACCAGTACCAGAAACGCATCTCCTTCGCCCGCGCAAGATACTTCTATGCCAGCCGGGAAAAATGGCTCTGTTATGAAACAAAGCGGCAGACAGGCTCATTTTACCGGTATTCCCTAATTAGTGGCCTTAAGAGATTAGGGTCCCCCCTTAGATTCTCCGCTCATCTGCGGGGGGTTTCCGTATCCGTCTCCGCGGGGATCTCCAGATCGTAAGACATTATCGCCTTCGCGGCACTTGAGTATATTTCTGTCATTTCCGGAAAGTGCACGGGCAGCCGTCCTTTCCCTTTTTCACAATGTTCGTGAAGTTGCTCACGAATCAAAGTTTGAATGTCCCTTCGAAGTGCCGCACGCTCTTTTTTTTGATCGGTAGCGGGGTGGGCTACTTCCGTCGGTGCTGGCCCCCCGTTCTGGAGCCAGCGGGTTCTGAATGACCTCCCTCTCACGGTTTAAAAAGTGGTTAACCCGTCTCGAAGAAATCCATATCGTCCCTCCGAAAAAGGTGTATCAATTACAGCCAACTCCCCTGTCTCTTTCCCTATCGAAAAACAAACCCTACTCCTTTTTTTCTAGAAATGCTAACCAAGTGACACACCGGGCCATGGGTCATGAAAGAGGTTGACCCCCATCCTCCTTAACTATGTACGGCCAATGAACTCCTCGCTTTAGTCCGTTCATTCTTTCTTTGGGCTCGGGTCGATAGTAGCCGTGGTAGTAATGTCCCGGAGCCCGGCTACCGACCCGAGGCGCCGAGTCATAAAGGGGCGTTAAACGTAATTCTAGAAGGGCGTTACCACAAAAAACCGAGTCTTGGCAGTTCAAGTGAAAGTTTCTTAGACTAGTCCCACTAAGATGGCGGGGAAACTTACTTCCGAGAGAGCTGCTTTCGCCTCGGGAATTACCTAACGAGAGAGCCGATGCAAAAGTATAGCCCTTGACGCGAGGGAACGTCAGACAGACTTACCTCTGCTAACTACGTTTTATATAGACTGGAAGCTAGAGAGATACTAAGGTATAGTGCCGCTACCAGAGAAGGCTGTTTCATGCTAGGCGTCCACACCCACTACGCCCGAGCCGCATCCCCGGCACACTTGCTATATCTATATCCACTAACGCTTCATCCCACTTCATCCTACCAACTATACCTGATAGAAAGCCGTTCTATAACAAGTCAAGACAACAAGAAAGCAAGAAAAGGATAGCGATTGGTTTGGGAGCGTCACGGGGGAAGAAGATAGAAAGGTAACCTATGACACCGGGGAGTTACGCTTTTTCTCCCGCCTCAGCTTCGCGGATGGGAGGAGGGCGAGAGCTGAGCCCGCACGCTCTATGCTTTTCCCCAGCTTTTCCTCCAGTAAAAGATTCGCTCGTATCCCCTGTGTCTAGGGATTCCTGGGGCATGAGTTAAGAATCTAGTAGATTGCTCTTTCTTTCGATTGAGCGTCGGTACTTTTTGAGTCTCTCTCTGTAGGCATGCAAAACAACAGAGCCACTGCTCTTCGGGGCGGTAAGGTGGACAATCCCTTATTCCAGCTTTAGCTTTAGAGGAGCATCTTTGCATGAATCAATACTAACTCCTCAGTCAGCTGACCTTCGATTTCGGAGATTAGAGCAGAAGAACTCCGTAACGGCGGAGAAGGGTTTCGCCTCGAATCAAAATGATTTCTCTTCTTCTCTTAAGAGATTTATAGTTAGGACTTGATCGAGGGATCAATTGACTCCGGAACATAAAGTAACAAACAAGACCAGAACCCCGTGTGGACTATGAACCAACAAAAAGAAGAATGCCTTTGAGCTCTTGTTCGAGTTCTTCCTTGATGACTGGAAGGGGAGACAGAAGTATCAAATTCCTCTTCTCCCTGGAGGCTTTCTGGCATTTCCGGGATGGGAAGCTCTCTGATCTTTCCTTCGAGTTTTTATTTTATAGAAAAACGGTAAACAAAACAAAAAGTACAATAAAATTTTTATTTGCATGGCAAAAATGTAAAAATTTTTTACTAATCGTGAGATCTATATTCCAACATTTACAGAGGATTACATTAAGCTTTGGTTGAAAGATGCAACGTGCATCAAAGATTATCTCTTCAAAATGGTCTGCGGACTTCAAATCGGGGGCTGAACCTTTAATCGTTCCTATGTGGATTCGGTTTCCGAATCTTCCGATCTGTTTTTTTCAATACTACTACCTTAGATATATTGCTAACGTAGTAGGCGAAGTGCTGTTAATCGAGGGTCCGGCCCCCAGGCTTTCTCGACCCGGTGTCACAAGAGTATGCGTTGAGGTGGATCTTCTCAAGAAAACCCTACTATACTAATAGGGTCTGGTTAGGCATGGGACAAAACGAAGGAAGATGGCAGAAAATCGTCTATGAGAAGGACTTAAGGTATTGTACGTCTTGTTCCAAACAAGATCATGCAAAGTAAAACCGCAACCTTCATTCGAAAACCTCCAGTGCAACTGATGCAGCCAACAAAGAGAAGTCCAACCAGCAGCCGTCAGCTCCTAACTCGAATGCCTCTAGGAAAAAATCTGCACAAGGTCACAAAGAGGAAAAGCTCCCCCACGTCAAGTCTACAGGCCAACGGGCAACACCGTCCAACCATCCTTTTGATAATACATATTCTCTTCCAAACAATACTGCGGACAATCAGACGGAGCGGAATCTTTTTTTTTTTAATAAATAAACTTCTCAGCACATACAGATTTCTGCCGATCCTTCAAGCAGTACTGCTTCTCATGATTCTGAGTTGAGGGTTGATTCTTCTCATCAGGTAATAGTAGATGCCATTGACTCATCTCTGGCTGCTAACAATTCCAACGTTGATAATTAGAGTATTCAGGCTATTATGCCTATTATCTCTCAGCCTGATCATGAACTCATAAACAACATGGAGTCTAATATATCCCTTGTTTGACTGAAATCCAAAGATGATGCTAACGTTCCAAAGGAACAAGCTGCTCAGACCAAGGGATACTTATCGGACGCTGAACCTATGAGAGAAGCAACCCCCTTTTTTTCTTTCAGTCATTTTTTACCATTTGTAAGGAATTCTCTCAAGTGTTATCTACAGCTTCGATATTCAAGAACGCTGACTGTACCCAGAACTAGAATCTGAATCCTACAAGGAGAAACCAGATACATCTTCAATCAAAAAGTACAAGAATCGAACTTGAAGAGCTCCAGAAGGATTACTAGAGCGTTGGCTCGTTCTTTTCAAACTT